GTACTGCAGAACATGTGCGAGCCCCATCTAATGGAAAAATCAAATTCAATGAGGACTTGGTTCATCCGACACGTACACGTCATGGGCATCCCGCCTTTCTATGTTCTATAGACTTGTATGTAACTATTGAGAGTGAAGATATTCTACATAATGTGAATATTCCACCCAAAAGTTTGCTTTTAGTTCAAAACGATCAATATGTAGAATCAGAACAAGTAATTGCTGAGATTCGCGCAGGAATATCCACTTTGAATTTTAAAGAGACGGTTCGAAAACATATTTATTCTGATTCAGACGGAGAAATGCACTGGAGTACCGATGTCTATCATGCACCCGAATTTACATATGGTAATGTTCATCTATTACCCAAAACAAGTCATTTATGGATATTATTAGGAGGGCCGTGCAGGTCCAGTCTAGTCTACCTTTCGATCCACAAGGATCAGGATCAAATGAATGCGCATTCTCTTTCTGGCAAGCGAAGATATACTTCTAACCTCTCAGTAACCAATGATCAGGCGAGGCAGAAATTGTTTAGTTCGGATTTTTATGGTCAAAAAGAAGATAGGATTCCTGATTATTCAGACCTTAATCGAATCATATGTACTGGTCAGTATAATCTCGTATATTCGCCTATTCTCCACGAGAATTCTGATTTATTGTCAAAAAGGCGAAGAAATAAATTCATCATTCCACTACACTCGATTCAAGAACTCGAGAATGAACTAATGCCCCGTTCAGGTATCTCGATTGAAATCCCCGTAAATGGTATTTTCCGGCGAAATAGTATTCTTGCTTATTTCGATGATCCTCGATACAGAAGAAAGAGTTCGGGCATTATTAAATATGGGACTATAGAAACGCATTCAGTCATCAAAAAAGAGGATTTGATTGAGTATCGAGGAGTCAAGGAATTTAGGCCAAAATACCAAATGAAAGTAGATCGATTTTTTTTCATTCCTGAAGAGGTGCATATCTTGCCCGGATCTTCTTCCATAATGGTACGGAACAATAGTATCGTTGGGGTCGATACACAAATCACCTTAAATCTAAGAAGCCGAGTCGGTGGGTTGGTCCGGGTGGAGAAAAAAAAAAAACGAATTGAACTGAAAATCTTTTCTGGAGATATCCATTTTCCTGGAGAGACAGATAAGATATCCAGACATACCGGCGTTTTGATACCACCAGGAATAGGAAAAAGAAATTCCAAGGAATACAAAAAAGTTAAAAATTGGATCTATGTCCAACGAATTACACCTAGTAAGAAAAGGTTTTTTGTTTTAGTTCGACCTGTCGTCACATATGAAATAACGGACGGTATAAATTTAGCAACCCTTTTTCCACCGGATCCATTGCAGGAAAGGGATAATGTGCAACTTCGAATTGTCAATTATATCCTTTATGGAAATGGCAAACCTATTCGAGGAATTTCTGACACAAGTATTCAATTAGTTCGGACTTGTTTAGTATTGAATTGGAACCAAGACAAAAAAAGTTCTTCTTGCGAAGAAGCCCGTGCTTCTTTTGTTGAAATAAGGACAAATGGTTTGATTCGCCATTTCCTAAGAATCAACTTAGTGAAATCCCCTATTTCGTATATCGGAAAAAGGAATGATCCGTCGGGGTCAGGATTGCTCTCTGATAATGGATCAGATTGTACCAATATCAACCCCTTTTCTACCATTTATTCCTATTCCAAGGCAAAAATTCAACAATCTCTTAACCAACCTCAAGGAACTATTCATACGTTGTTGAATAGAAATAAGGAATGTCAGTCGTTGATAATTTTGTCAGCAGCCAATTGTTCTCGAATGGGGCCATTCAAGGATGTAAAATATCACAGTGTGATAAAAGAATCAATTAAAAAAGATCCCCTAATTCCAATTAGGAATTCATTGGGCCCTTTAGGAACATGCCTTCCAATTGAGAATTTTTATTCATCTTACCATTTAATAACTCATAATCAGATCTTAGTAACTAAATATTTGCAACTTGACAATTTAAAACAGACTTTTCAAGTGATTAAATTTAAATATTATTTAATGGATGAAAATGGAAAAATTTTTAATCCCGATCCATGCCGTAACATTATTTTAAATCCATTCAATTTGAATTGGTCTTTTCTCCATCACAATTATTGTGCAGAGACATCTAAAATAATTAGTCTTGGACAGTTTATTTGTGAAAATGTATGTATAGCCAAAAACGGACCGCCCCTCAAATCGGGTCAAGTTATACTTGTTCAAGTTGACTCCATAGTGATACGATCAGCTAAGCCTTATTTGGCCACCCCCGGAGCAACTGTTCATGGCCATTATGGAGAAACCCTTTACGAAGGAGATACATTAGTTACATTTATATATGAAAAATCGAGATCTGGTGATATAACACAGGGTCTTCCAAAAGTAGAACAGGTGTTAGAAGTGCGTTCGATTGATTCAATATCCATGAATCTAGAAAAGAGGGTTGAGGGTTGGAACAAATGTATACCAAGAATTCT